GTGTGCTTCTGGAGGAGCACGCATACAAGAAGGGAGTTTGAGCTTGATGCAAATGGCTAAAATATCTTCTGCTTCATATGATTATCAATCAAATAAAAAGTTATTCTATGTATCAATCCTTACATCTCCTACAACTGGCGGAGTTACAGCAAGTTTTGGTATGTTGGGAGATATCATTATTGCTGAACCTAATGCCTACATTGCGTTTGCGGGTAAAAGAGTAATTGAACAAACATTAAAAAAGACAGTACCCGACGGTTCACAAGTAGCTGAGTATTTATTCCATAAGGGCTTATTCGACCCAATCGTACCACGTAATCTTTTAAAAGGTGTTCTGAATGAGTTATTTCAGCTACATGGGTTCCTTCCCTTGAATAAAGATTAAAAAAGGATGAAAAAAATAAAACGAAGAAGGTGGTGTTTTATTTGGGAACATCGTTTATAAATGTAGTAAGAGTCAGAAGTTTTGGATAATGACTTTTTGCTCCGGATCCTTTTTTTATTCTACCTCTCTTGCTGATTAGGAATAAGCATCCCTCTATCGACAAGAGAAAAAAGAATTTCTTTCTCCTTTCGATAAATCCGGTAAATAAAAATAATTTTCTCAGTCCTTTTGACATATTCATATAAAGATAGAAAGACAACGAAGATAAGAATGGGAGAAAAAGAATCCAATTTATAAAAATGAATTCTCATACATATTCGTGTAGAAAGATGAATATGTACACTTCATTTAGTTCTAAATTCGTTATTTATTATTAAATACTTCACTTCTTCATAGAAAGATTATCTTAATAATCTTTCTATTTCTAATAGATAGACTTATCATAGGATATCTTTATAATTATAATTTAGAATTATAATAGGTACAAATAGGAAATCGAGGTACCCATTCTATGATAGATTTGAACCTTCCCTCTATTTTTGTTCCTTTAGTGGCCCTAGTCTTTCCGGCAATCGCAATGGCTTCTTTATCTCTTTATGTCCAAAGAAATAAGATTGTCTAAATAGGATGGGACCAAATCTCATCAATTTATTTCAACACTGGATCATCATACAGATACTCTTTTAATGTAATATGGATGGTAGTATATATGATATGTGTCCTTTCCGAAAACAAATGGAATAGTTGTTTTGTTATGTATTATGCCGATGCATAATATACGCATTAATGCATGTATATGCGGTTATAGCTTAATAAATTAAATGATTAAATTTTCAAATTTGAAAAATCTTTGAAATATAAAAAATAGAAACTTAATGTATCTAACCAATTATTCCTAATGGTTCCCACTACTAGTTGATGAAAGTTACTTCGGGATCAAGCAATAAAAGTCGAGTCAAATCCATTTGGGTTATTCTCTCAATTCCAATCGAATGCAACTGGATCTAGTATAGTATGAACTGGCGATCAGAACATATATGGATAGAACTTATAACGGGGTCTCGAAAAACAAGTAATTTTTGCTGGGCCTTTATCCTTTTTTTAGGTTCACTAGGATTCTTATTAGTTGGAACTTCCAGTTATCTTAGTAAAAATCTGATATCCATATTTTCGTCTCAGCAAATTCTTTTTTTCCCACAAGGGATCGTGATGTCTTTCTATGGGATCGCAGGTCTATTCATTAGTTCTTATTTGTGGTGCACAATTTCATGGAATGTAGGTAGTGGTTATGACCAATTTGATAGAAAAGAAGGGATAATGTCCCTTTTTCGTTGGGGATTTCCTGGAACAAATCGTCGCATCTTCCTTCGTTTCTTTCTGAAAGATATCCAATCAATCAGAATGGAGGTGAGAGAAGGGCTTTTTCCTCGTCGTGTCCTTTATATGGAAATAAGAGGCCAAGGAGCCATTCCTTTTACCCGTACTGATGAGAATTTGACTACACGAGAAATTGAACAAAAAGCTGCTGAATTGGCCTATTTCTTGCGTGTACCTATTGAAGTATTTTGAAATGAACTGAAGAATAAATCTCAGCATTAGAGAATGAACTTAATACTAATACATCTAAAAAGCAGGAGGACGTATGATGTATATGGATTAATAAAATAGAATATAACTAATCAAATAAAATATATTTTAAAATAGATTAAGGATAAACTATTTATCCACAAAAACTGTTTTGTATACGCATACACATGGCGTCCAGCTTCACTCTTTTCTTTTTTCTTTATACTAGTATAAAAAAGGTCTAATACTAAGAATACTAATAAGTATAGATTCATCAAATATCCTAACATGTGTTTCATTTTCGTAAAACCTAATTCCTCTTTTTAAGCCTTTGAATTCATACCCTATCCCCGCGCTGCGGTTATACAGTTAAATCTTTCTAATTCAAAATATAAAGAAAATAATGAAAGGATCCGGTAAGGTTCGTCTTTAAATCCAAATTCTATTCGTTAGTTCAAATGGGTTTCGAGTCTTCATCGAAAATAATAAATGAAGAGGAAATCGGTTACAATTTGCCTAATTGATATCTCTGTAATATGGAGTAATATGTAAAGAATATTTACTTCTTTTTTTTTCATTCGAAAGGGGCCCGCCCTCCTTCTATGTTCTATTCGAGATTATTCTCGATCCAAATACTCAATTCTTATACAAAAACAAAAATAGGAAAAGATCCATAGGTTCGATACCTTGTTCTTGTTAGAGTTATAGGCTCTTTTTATATAATTACTGCTTCATAGAAATATCAGATAGAATTGGCGAATGAAACAGGTTCATTAAAAATTCACATCACGGATACAGAATGAAAAAAAAAAAGAAAGCATTGGCTTCCTTCCCATATCTTGTGTCTATACTCTTTTTACCCTGGTGGGTTTCTATCTCATTTAATAAATGTCTAGAAACTTGGGTTATTAATTGGTGGAATACCAGGCAATACGAAATCCTTTTGAATGATATTCAAGAGAAAAATGTTCTAGAAAAATTTATGGAATTAGAAGAACTATTCCTGTTGGACGAGATGATAAAGGAATACTCGGAGACACATATGCAAAGGCTTCGTATAGGAATGCACAAGGAAACAATACAATTGGTTCAAAGACACAATGAATCTCATTTCCATATCATTTTGCATTTATCTACAAATCTAATCTGTTTTGCTATTCTAAGTGGTTATTTTTTTCTGCGTAATGAAGAACTTTTCATTCTAAATTATTGGATTCAGGAATTTCTCTATAACTTAAGTGATACAATCAAAGCTTTTTCAATTCTTTTAGTTACTGATTTCTGGATCGGATTTCATTCGACCCATGGTTGGGAACTAATAATTGGTTCGATCTACAACGATTTTGGATTGGCTCAGAATGATCATATTATATCTGGTCTTGTTTCCACTTTTCCAGTGATTCTAGATACAATTGTCAAATATTGGATCTTCCATTTTTTAAATCGTGTATCTCCTTCGCTTGTAGTAATTTATCATTCAATGAATGAATAATTCATTAGATCTTTTGATATCAATCAAATCAGAATCTTTATTCGTGTATAAATAAATCATTTTTAATCTGACTTATTCTTTATACTTATACCTTTTCAATTCAAGGTATTCATACTCTATTCCACCAGTACAATTATTTCAGTACAATCAATACAATGGCAAACTTGTGGATAGGGAATTCTGCTAGCTACCTATCGAATTTATTGTAGAAATTCCGGGGATCAATGATTGGACCATGCAAAATAGAAATACTTTTTCTTGGGTAAAAAAACAGATGACTCGATCCATTTATGTATCGATCATGATATATGTAATAACTCGAGCATCTATTTCAAATGCATATCCTATTTTTGCGCAGCAGGGTTATGAAAATCCACGAGAAGCAACTGGGCGAATTGTATGCGCCAATTGCCATTTAGCTAATAAGCCCGTGGATATTGAAGTTCCGCAAGCTGTGCTTCCTGATACTGTATTTGAAGCAGTTGTTCGAATTCCTTATGATATGCAACTGAAACAAGTTCTTGCTAATGGTAAAAAGGGAGCTTTGAATGTAGGAGCTGTTCTTATTTTACCCGAGGGATTTGAATTAGCCCCCCCCGATCGTATTTCTCCCGAAATGAAAGAAAAGATGGGCAATCTTTCTTTTCAGTGTTATCGTACTAATAAAAGAAATATTCTTGTGATAGGTCCTGTTCCCGGTCAGAAATATAGCGAAATCGTCTTTCCTATTCTTTCCCCCGACCCTGCTACGAAAAAAGACGTTCACTTCTTAAAATATCCCATATATGTAGGTGGGAACAGGGGAAGGGGTCAGATTTATCCTGATGGTAGCAAAAGTAACAATACAGTTTATAATGCTACATCCGCTGGTATAGTAAGCAGAATAGTACGTAAAGAAAAGGGGGGATATGAAATATCCATAGTTGATCCATCAGAAGGACGTCAAGTGGTTGATATTATACCTCCAGGACCAGAACTTCTTGTTTCAGAAGGTGAATCCATCAAGCTTGATCAACCATTAACAAGTAATCCAAATGTAGGAGGTTTTGGTCAGGGAGACGCAGAAATAGTGCTTCAAGATCCATTACGAGTCCAAGGCCTTCTATTCTTCTTGGCATCTGTGATTTTGGCACAAATCTTTTTGGTTCTGAAAAAGAAACAGTTTGAAAAGGTTCAGTTGTACGAAATGAATTTCTAGATCTAGAGATTCCTTAAAATTAAAATAAAGTTGGTAAAAGTGCCAACTTCTTGTTGATCAATAGAATTATATATGATTCAAAAAATTCTATAAGTCTTTTCTTTGTTTGTTTTTTTTTTTACTCTTTTTTATTTTGCGGAATGTCTGAAACTCATTACTTGTATACCATTTATACCATTCCTAATGATAAAAAATATGCATAAAAATACAAAGGAATAGAATAGAAGGCAAGGACGGGAAAAATGAAAGGAAAAAAGATTTCTAGTTTCTAGAAAGTATTCTTAGTCTTTCTAATCATCTATTCAATTCGATACAAGACGACACAATAAAAGGATTTTATTGTGTCGTCTTGTATCGAA